TCGAAGGCTCCTTCCCCTTCTTCAGACTTCGATTCGTATTTTTCATTCTGATCAACGATAGAACAAGATCCATTTTGCATCATATCTAACTGATTCCTTGGTTCGGACCGAAGAAGTAGTGTCACTCGATTATTATCAAACTGGCTGCAATCTTTTTCTGTCCGTGAGGATCCCGCCAGAGCGCCTTCTACTTCTAATAGGCCATGAACTAGATCAGAATCATTCTCAACGAAGCCATAAGAAGTGATCCAATTTTTTTCATTGGGTCCGGATGAAGACCAAAGATCTTGAGCGACCGATCCGGCAGAACAACTCAAAAGATAAAGAAGTATCGTTAATTTCTTCATGCTCGTTCCAAGTTCGAAGTACCATTTGTACAAATAAGAATCCCCTTCCTTACATGATTTCTTCTTCATATAGATAGATATAGGATCTATGGGGCAATTACTTAGAAGTACATTTTGTGCAACAGTCCTTCCTATCTGATAGAAAAGGATCTCATGATCCTGAACCGATCTTACCTGGGATCGCAAATCCCAAGTTTGTCTATGAAGAGCCGATCCAATTGTATTAGTTTCTATAATTGATTTCTTCTGTGTAATACTAATTGATAGGGCCTCATTGATAAGTGCTACAAGATCTCGTGCATTGAAACCCATGGTTATGGACCCGAATCCATTAGTATGGAACATTTTATTTTCCAAGTGAAATCCTCTAGTATAGGAAAGAATGAAAAAGTGCTTTCGTTGTTGTGGAATAAGAAGCCTTCGTATCTTAATACATGTATTTAATTTATTCGGAGCTATTAGAGCAGGATCCACTTTTTGGGGAATATGAGTCGAAGCAATAACAAGAATATTTCTAGTGGAACATCTTTCACAATCCCTGGAGAGATAGTTCTCTAATAGACCGAGGGATAAGTAATTCGACTCATGCACATACAGATCATGAATGTTTGGAATCCATATTATGCAAGGAGACATTGCTTTTGCTAATTCGAATTGAAGGGTGATATCAAATTCAAATCGGTCTATTTTTGGCGTCATAGACATAATAGTTAGCACATTCGTCATAGTTAGCAGCTCCGTATCAAGGTCATCATCAATATCGATATCGTCACTATCATCAATATCGATATCGTCACTATCATCAATATTGATATCGTCACTATCATCAATATCGATATCGTCAATAGGATAACCTTTAGACTTATCATACAGGAACTTGTTTGGAAATACCGTAATGAAAGGAACATAGGAGTTTGTCGCTAGGTATTTGACCAAATAGGATCGTCCAGTTCCTATAGAACCTATCACTAAAATACCCCTAGAAGGAGATAGGGCTAAGCGGAGCGAAAAGGGTTTTCCGTAAGATGGGAAATGAAAACTATTAGCCCCACACGAGGTCTGTGAATAAGTGATTGTCTGATAATGAGCAAGGAATATCCGTCTTTCTGCTAAACAGGATCTATTGAATTCATAATTCATTAGATACTTTTTATGAATGTCAACTAAGTATCGTAAGTAAATTGATCCCGGTTGTTCAATCATTTGATAACCAGAGTCATTCTTTGATAAATGATCACTATGAGTCAGACTCAATAGAATTTGATCAATCCTTTTTTCTGTCGTTAAGGTGGAGAACTGAACTAAGAATTCTCTTTCTTCATCATCAATCGAATCATTGTTCGCGACCCAGGATTCTATTCTATCATCAATCCAATCATCGTTCGCGTTCTTTCTTTTTCTTATCAATGAATAGATCTCTTTACTTGTACGACTTAGATGTATCGTATTTCTCGAAAAAGTGATTCGATTGATGGGATTTGGTATGATACTTATGAGATCAATGAGGTTGATATTCAAATATTTCTTCTTAGAACGTATTGATTTGACCCCATAAGCGGGACCACCACCCCATAACATGTTGCCACCAGAAGCGAAACCCCGTATTTCTTCCAGAGCAACTAAAAAGAGATTTTTTAACCAGAAAGAATTCAGTTCAGATGTAGGATACCTATCCAGAAGTTTTCGCAACTCAATCATGTATGATGGAATCATCAAAGACTTGATCTTTTCTAACTCTGTCTGTAACTCACTAGAGGCTCGGAAAACGAAGAGAAGATGTATACGAACGAGATATCCAGCAACAAGAAGAAGGAAAAGGATTGAATAGAGGAACTCCCGAGCATTTTTTGATGTCCATATCAATGGAACGGGTGACTCATTATTTCGATGAATCATTTCTTCGGACAGAAGAAGATTCTGTAAACACTTACTCGAAATCTCACTTATCAGAGTCCATTGTGAAAGAATCTTCTGAGGAATTGGCCATGATATATCTGATCCATGCATAATATCATGAAAAAGGGATACAAATTTTTGACTGCTACTTAGTATCGGCGATGGGTCTGAAAAAGTATCTAAAAGGGTTAAATTTAGATATTTGCACCCTGTCGAAGTAAGGAACCATGGCATATATGTTTGGAACAGATTCCATT